TACCGGCAAGACCCAGCCAGATGATGTCTGCTGGTTGGTAGTGAGAGGACTCTTAGTACCCGCATACCCCAAAGGGGGCGCTGGTTAAAAAACAATCATTTTATTTTGTTTCTTGCTCTCCCTTAGCAGCGGGAAAGGAGTCTATCTATCTGCCTAGCTTTGGTAGATTTCCCCCAACGCAATCCACAAACTGAAATTCCACGAATCCCTTGGTGGATAAGTCCGACGACTCAGCAGCAGTGCGGAATTTAGTTTCTCGTCCGGTGGATCTGATCTATAGTTAGGGGGCAATACATACCAAAAGGTTCGAAGAAGGAACGCGCATCAGAAGAGTCTAGTTCCAACTCACCCTGATGTCTCACCTACTCACATGAGTGAAGCGACTGGATGCATCAGTCCGGGAAATGCACCCGTGTGAGACCAGATGCATAGGGGAGTCCACCCTACTACAAGCACAGAAGCACGCACGTGGGTACCACTTACTCTAGTCTGATTTGGAGCCCTGTTTTTGACTCAATTTCAAAGGTATTTGGAAAGCCCTTTCCTATCATGAAGAAAGTAGGACATGACGGGCTATGTATGTATGGAGGGTCATTCATCCTAGCTATGCGCTATTGACTGACCTGAACCCGATCCCGAATGCGGTCGGGATTCCATCTTGGTCGATAATCTAATATGGTGGAAACTGTAGTGGAACATAGCCCAATTGAAGCGGTGAGGTTCCCTCGCAACTCTGTGGATTGGTATAGGAATCCCTGGGCTGCCAAATCCTCTTGAATCGTACTCGCGCTTGTACTACCAGTTGTGTATTGCCATCTTTCCAATCCCAGAGTTGGGAATTTCAGAAGGTAGTCCAGCGCTTTGATGGCAATCCTGAGTCCGGAAACGGAAGACGTAAATATGAACTCGGATTTCGGCCATCATAGCTGGAAACTCCGTGCTACCTCACCTATGGCGACCCTTCGCCCGCTTAGAAGTGGGTTCGAACCACTGACACAAGGATTTTCAGTCCTTTGCTCTACCAACTGAGCTACCTGAACAACTTTCCTAAAGTTTCGATTCTTCATCGAATAGCGCCCTACCGCAGTGGAGGAGCTTGCTCAAGAACCGAGAGCCGTCCAGTCCCTGGCCGGCCCTCGTTCGGTCAGGTGTTCTTCGTATAGACGCCACCAAGAAAAAGAAAGAGGCTCTCCGCTCCTAGTCACTAAGTAGTGCTATTCTGTCCTCCGGGGGACTCCACCAAGAGGTTCTTTCTCTCACGTGATTTCGCCCGCCCGTTCCACTTCCGTGCCGGAGGAAATGGGATTCGAACCCATGATACAATCTTCTTGTATGTCGATTTAGCAAACCAATGCCTTAAGCCACTCAGCCATACCTCCAGGAAGACAAGAAGAGGGTTGAAGTGAAGGGCTATCTGATCCGATCACCCTATGAAGGGGGCAAGGCGAATAGCAAGCGATAGAACAGGCTCGTGTACGAAAGCACAGGGGCGCTACCAAGAACAAGAGATCCAGAAGTGCATGAGAGGAACAAACAAGCGGTGCAATGGCTAACGTACACCAGGCTTGGACTAACCAAACCTGGCTTGTGTAGCTGGGTTGTCCTAACGGCCTACTGGTAATAACCATACTACCGTTGTCCGTGCGGCTTGTGTAGCCCGGGTCTATCAAGGTCTATCGCTTGCTTCCATCCTGGGGAGTTATTACACAGTTACATGGGTGTTCTTTCTCTTTCTTGCTTGTTAGGACGGTAAGCGTTTACTAAGCTAACTAACGCTAACTAACACTACGACATAACGTAACAACCGTCCATGGCCTAACTTGAAGGTCGCTTTGAAGCTGACGGAACGAAACTCTAACCTAAGCACCCTTTTTTTTCTTTCACTAAAACTAATTTAAGCAAACTAAGCTTTGCTTTCTTCATTGAAGGTATGCCCTTACCATGCTTGATGGTTTGACCCTTGAACAATTCATGGAGTTGAGCCGTGAAAGTTCCAACCAACCAAGCTTGGTACACTAACCGCTTCGTCTCGCGTCAGCGTCCAATGTCTAAATGACGTTGACCTTGCAAGCAAGCAACGAAAACAACAACAAGCATTAAATTAAAGAGAACCGACATGAAAGGCGGAGTAACTAACATACATTGACTGTCTTTAATACAATACAGCAAGGCGTTGCGTTAGAACATGACGGAACGGAACCTTACGGGGGAGTCGCACAAGTTGAGGTGAGGTTGTCCTAATTTATACGATACGTAAGGACATACGACCTAGGCCCTTTCTTTGTTGTGGCTCTATACGCCAATATTTCTTATGAGACTGATAGATAGATATGATTGATGAGTCATTCCGTGATCTGCTTCTATATATATTAGGGTTTCCCTTCCCTGGCTCGTGTAGCCTGTGCGGAGCAAGCCGGAACTGGCACCCTTCATATTGAAGGGTTGGTTGTATTACGACGTAATGGTTGGTTATTAGGCCCTCTTCTAATCAACACTAATG